TTTCTCCCAACCCTTTTTCGTAGCAGAAGTTTTTACCGGTTCTCCAGGAAAATATGTTGGTTTAGCAGAAACTATTAGAGGGTTTAAATTAATTCTTTCAGGGGAATTAGATGGTCTTCCTGAGCAGGCTTTTTATTTGGTAGGTAACATTGACGAAGCTACCGCGAAGGCTATGAACTTAGAAATGGAGAGCAAATTGCAGAAATGACCTTAAATCTTTGTGTACTGACCCCTAATCGAATTGTTTGGGATTCCGAAGTGAAAGAAATTATTTTATCTACTAATAGTGGCCAAATTGGCGTATTACCAAACCACGCTCCTATTGCTACAGCTGTAGATATAGGTATTTTAAGAATACGCCTTAACAACCAATGGTTAACGATGGCTCTGATGGGCGGTTTTGCTCGAATAGGTAATAATGAGATCATTATTTTAGTAAATGATGCAGAAAAGGGTAGTGACATTGATCCCCAAGAAGCTCAACAAACTCTTGAAAAAGCAGAAACTCATTTGAAGAAAGCTGAAGGTAAGAGACAAACAATTGAGGCAAATCTAGCTCTCAGACGAGCTAGGACACGAGTAGAGGCTATCAATACAATTTCATAACTCGTTTGTGTATCCGACTAAGCAAAAGAGACTTTGCTTCTAAGTTTTTTTGAACTGCCGATTGAATACAATCAAATAGAATCCAGTGAAATTGAATTCTGATGCAAATGTAAATCCATTTAATAGATGAATAGAAAAACTTATTAGCTACCGTTGACTCTGCTATCTAATAAGTTCTACCTACTATTGGATTTGAACCAATGACTCCTGCCGTATGAAAGCAATACTCTAACCACTGAGTTAAGTAGGTCATTTATCATGACAAAGAGAAACAAACGGGACCCATCCCGTCGATGGATTATAAATTATAAATGGAATATTCTTTATAAGCAATATCACTCAAAAAGATCAAAGAGTTATGATGTTGGATCGTAGAATATTCATCTTGACAATAAATTATTTAGATAATAAAATTTGTATTACAAGCATAAGGGCTATAGCTCAGTTGGTAGAGCAACTCGTTTACACATGCGCCAATGTTTTTCAGAGAAGCCCATCATGTAATCAAAAGATTTGATCTTCTTGAGAAATCCATGTCTTACTCCATGACTTTGAGGGAACAATAGCCTGACAAAGGGTTCGGTGCCTATTTAGTTATGCGCCAAATAACCCGGGCCTTGGATTTGAGATATTGATAGGGTGAATATTCAGTTTATTCAATGCTAGGCAGAATGAGCACAAGGACTTCAAAAAATATCTTTTCATCCTATGAGCTTTAAGGTGTATAAAGTTGCATATTTTATGCTTTAAGCAGAGCCGATAGAGACTCTATTTAACTTAGGTTGATCAAGGCCATAGCAGACCTACGTCAAGATAACCCTTCTTTGAAACACTTTGGTAGTGCTCCTAGATCAGTAATGAATCAAGGGGCATGGAGCCATCTCCTTAATCTTTCTTTCAAAAAAAAATATGGCAGACTAGCTGATATTTTTATTAGTTAATGAAAGAGCCCAATGCAAAAAACTGCATGTTGGGTTTTTGAAACAGTTCGACTCATTTTGATAATAACGAGTTTGATCTGTTTTACCGAGAAGGTCTACGGTTCGAGTCCGTATAGCCCTAAATGAAATAAAATGATACAAAAATGGTATAGTTGTCATTTCCCTATTCTTTTATTGTTTGGAACTGTGGAGTGACTTGGTTTATCGGAAAAATATCTATTTCCATAAGTTCGCTCACGGAGATTATTTACAGCAGAGCCTAAGACTGAAAAACCGCATGCCAATAGATCCAATCAGTAGTCTTAGAATTTCGGATAAACAAATCCCTTTTCTTCATTAATCTTTGTATTGGTAGGTAGTTTGTATTGGTAGATTAATTACCTATCAATTTTCCTGTGCACAATGAATTGGTGATACTCTTTTGTATATCTACCCAATTCTGATGAATTTTGGGAGTCAAAATCCTAATATGAGTCCGCTTAAAAAAAAAAAAGAAAATCGCACCCAAAATCTAAGAGAAGTGAAATGGATCTAAGATCGACCAACTGGATTTGTGGATAAGCCATAGTTTGAAAAAAAAAAAGATATTTTATAAGTTTTCGTATAAACATTGTCAAATAGGCTTTTTTAGTGGTATACCGTACCTAGTAAAACACAAACCAAGTAGGTTTCTCTTTTTGTATCTAATCAAAAAGGTGTACTATTCTATTTATGTCTATATGGATATACCCCACCAATACATTATACACACTTAGATAGAAAATCCTAGGAATTTTACTACACACGATTACTTACTTCTAGTTTTTCGAGTAAGTAGAACGGAAATCAAATTCCAGGCAATAAATCTTGAAACGAGACATGTACGATAGCAAACAAAGAAAACTAGATGGTTCGATTAAACCGAATTGTTGTTTTGACTAAACAGTGAGGGGTGACTTGAAAATTCCAATTTG